ATTCTTGTAGTTAAATTTTGTAACGATGGTTTTTCAGGCCGTAGATCTCGGAGAGAAGCCGAGCAGGAATTTATGATAGAATTTGTTTTGTTTTTAGGGGTGTGTTTTGCTTTGGGAAGTTTGGCGGTCGCATCCAACCCTTCTCCTTATTATGGGGTGTTAGGGCTGGTGGTGGCGGCTGTTGCGGGGTGCGGGTGGTTGGTTAGTTTGGGGGTTTCTTTCGTGTCTTTGGTGCTTGTGATGGTTTATTTAGGGGGAATGTTGGTGGTGTTTGTTTATTCGGTTTCGTTAGCGGCGGACCCGTACCCTGAGTCTTGGGTGAGTTGGGGGGTTGTGGGGTATGGGTTTGGGTTAGGGCTGGTTGTGTCAGTGGGGCTTGCTGTGGGAGGCGTGTTGGATTTATTGGTGACGGGGGGTACTGTTAATAGTGGGGGGTTGTTGTCGGTTCGGTCGGATTTTAGTGGGGTGGCGGTTCTTTATTCGGAGGGGGTAGGGTTGTTCTTGATTGGTGGATGGGGGCTGTTGTTGACTTTGTTTGTGGTGTTAGAGCTTGTACGGGGATTATCTCGGGGGGCAATTCGGGCTGTTTAGGGGGGGGGGGTCAGGGAGTAGTTTAGTTTAAAATGCCAGCTTTGGGAGTTGGTGATGAAGGTTTGACTCCTTTCTCCTTGATAGTGGGGTAGGCTGGGGGTAAACTCTAAGAAGGGGTTTAATCTTCAATCTTTGGCTTACAAGACCAATGTTTTTATAAACTATTAGAGTTAATTAGAGTTTTAGTAGTTTATTTTCTAATGCGGCCGCGAGGGGGAATAGGACTAGAATGATTGTAAAGTAAGTGAGCGAGGCTAGTTGGCCGATGATAATGAATGGGTGTTCTACTGGCTGGCTCCCTACTCATGTTAGGATAAGGACGTTTGCGACTAGGGCTCAGAATAGGATTTGGGAGATAGGGCGGAAGGTTATTGATCGCAGTTTTGATGTGTGGAGTAGGGGTATTAGGAATAGTACGAGGATTGAGGCGGCTAGAGCTAGCACTCCTCCTAGTTTGTTTGGGATGGATCGTAAGATGGCGTAGGCGAACAGGAAGTATCATTCAGGCTTGATATGTGGAGGAGTTACTAGGGGGTTGGCTGGTGTGAAGTTTTCTGGGTCTCCTAGTAGATTGGGGGAGAATAGTGCTAGGGATACGAGTAGGGAGATTATTAGTGCGAAGCCTAGGATATCTTTTACTGTGTAATAGGGGTGGAATGGGATTTTGTCGCAGTCTGATGGGACGCCTGTTGGGTTGTTTGAGCCTGTGTCGTGGAGAAAGGTGAGGTGTACTAGTGTGAGGCCTACAATGGCAAAGGGGAGTAGGAAGTGGAGGGCGAAGAATCGGGTTAGTGTTGGATTATCGACTGAGAATCCTCCTCAGGCCCATTCTACTAGTGTTTGGCCGATGTAAGGGATTGCTGAGAATAGGTTTGTAATTACTGTAGCGCCTCAGAATGATATTTGGCCTCATGGCAGGACATATCCTACGAAGGCGGTTGCTATGAGGGTTAGGAGTAGGATGACTCCAATGTTTCAGGTTTCTTTGTTTAGGTATGAGCCGTAGTAGATTCCTCGGCCGATATGTAGGTAGATGCAGATGAAGAAGAAGGAGGCTCCGTTTGCGTGAAGATTACGGATTAGTCAGCCGAATTGGACGTCGCGGCATATGTGGGCTACAGAGGAGAAGGCTAGGTTGGTGTCTGCTGTGTAGTGTATGGCTAGCAGAAGACCGGTAACGATTTGAGTAATTAAGCAAATACCCAGTAGAGACCCGAAGTTTCATCATGTTGAGATGTTTGGTGGTGTGGGGAGGTCAATTAGGGCGTTGTTGATGATTTTTAGGATTTGGTGGTTTTTACGAAGGTTGAGGGCCATTAGTTTTCTGTATATGGATATAAGGATGATGATGATGGATAGGGCGAACGTTCCCAGGTAGGATTTGATTAGACCGGAGTGGAAAGAGGTGGCAGTTTTGGTTGCTATCAGTTGTAGGTTGGCCAGTCCTTCTGGGCCTAGGATTTTGTATCAGGATAGGTCAATGAGGTGAGAGGCGATGTTTTGTCCTCCGTTGAGGAAGTTAGATATGCTCAGGCGGTGAGTTAGGGGGTTGAAGTATCCTAGGGAAGTAGAGAAGTTTGAGAAGGCGTTTTGTTTTGTGAGGAGGAGGGTTTGGGCTATTTTTGTAATTTCTAGGGCTAGGGCAATTCCTAGGGCGGTTACTATCAGGGCAGTTATTTTGATGGATAGGGGTATAGTTATTGTGGGGGTTTTTGTTGGGATGATGAATGAGGTGATGAGGAATCCTGCTAGGATGCTTCCTAGTGCAAGTCGAGTGATGGGGGAGGTCACTGCGGGGTTGTTTTCATTTACTGGGGTTAAGGAAGGAATTCGAACGAAGCCGGTCTGTACTAGTACGGTTATACGGATTGTGTATACTGCAGTGAATGATGTGGCTAGTAGGGTTAGTAGTAGGGCTCAGGTGTTTAGGTAGGATGTGCTTAAGCTTTCGATGATTTGGTCTTTTGAGTAGAAGCCTGCTAGGAATGGAGTTCCTATTAGGGCTAGGTTTCCGATGGTTAGACACGAAGTGGTTGTTGGTATTATTTTTTGGAGGCCTCCTATTTTTCGGATATCTTGTTCGCCGTTTAGGTTGTGGATAATGGATCCTGAGCATAGGAAGAGCATAGCTTTGAAGAACGCGTGAGTGGAGATGTGAAGGAAAGCCAGTTCGGGGAGGTTTAACCCGATTGTAACTATTATTAGGCCTAGCTGGCTTGAAGTGGAGAAGGCGATAATTTTTTTAATGTCGTTTTGGGTTAGGGCACATGTGGCTGCAAATAGGGTAGACAGGGCCCCTAAACATAGGCAAAGGGTTAGGGCGGTTTGGTTAGTACTAAGTAGGGGGTGGGTTCGGATGAGTAGGAAGATTCCGGCTACTACTATTGTGCTGGAGTGGAGGAGGGCTGATACGGGGGTAGGCCCTTCTATGGCGGCTGGTAGTCATGGGTGTAGACCAAATTGGGCGGATTTGCCAGTGGCAGCTAGGATGAGACCAAGTAGGGGTAGGGTTGGGGTTTGGTTAGGAGAGGGGAGTTGTTGGATTTCTCAAGTGTTTATGGTGGAGGCCAGCCATGCCATGCAAAGGATGAGTCCTACGTCTCCGACTCGGTTGTATAGGACAGCTTGTAAGGCGGCGGTGTTGGCTTCTGCTCGGCCGTGTCATCAGCTGATTAGTAGAAATGACATGATTCCGACTCCTTCTCAGCCGATGAAGAGCAGGAAGAGGTTATTGGCGATGATTAGGATGAGTATTGCTATTAGGAAGAATAGTAGGTAGGTGAAGAATTTTGTAATGTAGGGGTCTGAGGCTATGTATCATGTTGCAAATTGTAGGATGGATCATGAGACGAATAGTGCGATTGGGAAGAATGTGAGTGAGTAGAAGTCTATTTTTAGGCTGACAGGAATTTTAAAGTTTATGATAAATTTTCATTCTCATAGAGAGGTGAGGCTTTCTGTCCCAGAGTAGATGTGGATTGTCATTGGGATTAAGCTGATTAGGAAGGATGTTTTGACTGTGTTTGTGATAGTGTTAGGGGTATTTTTAAATTTGGGGGATAGGAGTGGGAATAGGATGGGGGTAAGTAGGGTTGTTAGGGTTAGAAGTATGAATGTATTTAGGACTAGAGATAGGTCCATTACTTTCACTTGGATTTGCACCAAGATGAGTGGCTCCTAAGGCCATTGGATTACTATTATCCTTTGAAAGTAAGGGGACTGAGGTTTTATGCTCAGACTCAAGAGTTAGCAGTTCTTGTTGGTTTGACCTCCCCTCGGCAGGTAAGAAGGGTTTAACTTCTATTTTTAGGATCACAGCCTAATGTTTTGGTTAAACTATACTTGCATATGGGGAGACCAGAGATTAGTTCGGGTTTAAGGATCAGGAGTATTATAGGGATCATGTGGAGGGCTATGAGGAGGTGTTCTCGGGTTGAGGAGTTTTGGATTGAAGTGATGTGGGATGGGAGTGTGCCTCGTTGTGTCACTATGAGTATGTATAGGGTGTATGAGGCAGTTAGTAGGATTGCTGCTCCTGTTAGGATGATTGTAAAGGCGGATCAGTTGAACAGTGCAATGACAATGGTTAATTCTGCTATGAGGTTTGTTGTTGGGGGGAGGGCTATGTTTGTTAGGTTGGCTAGGAGTCATCAGGTAGCTATTAGTGGTAGGAGGGGTTGGAGTCCTCGTGTCAGTAGGAGGATTCGGCTATGGGTTCGTTCATAGTTAGTGTTGGCTAAGCAGAATAGTATTGAGGATGTTAGTCCATGGGAAATTATTAGGATTATTGCTCCTGAGAATGCTCATTGGGTTTGAATTATGGTTGCAGCTACAACTAAGCCCATGTGGCTGACAGATGAGTAGGCGATTAGAGATTTCAGGTCGATTTGGCGTAGGCAGATGGCGCTAGTTATTAGGGCTCCTCATAGGGCAAGGGTGATGAACGGGTAGTGTAGGTTGTTTAATGTTGGGTTTACTAGGATTGTGACTCGTATGATGCCGTACCCTCCTAGTTTTAAGAGTAGGGCGGCTAGTAATATGGAGCCGGCGATTGGGGCTTCTACGTGGGCTTTAGGGAGTCATAGGTGTAGGCCATATAGGGGGGCTTTAACTATGAAGGCCAGTAGAAGTGCGAGGCTGGCGATGAGGCTAGATCAGGAGGAGTTTAGTGTGGGGTGTGATAATTTAAGTATAGGGAGATATAGAGTACCAATTTGGTTTTGTAGGTGTAGGATAGCGATTAGAAGGGGTAGAGAGCTGGCTAGTGTATAGAATAGAAGGTAGATGCCAGCATTTAGTCGTTCTGGTTGGCTTCCTCATCGTGTGATTAGAATGAGGGTTGGAATGAGGGTTGCTTCAAATGCGATGTAGAAGAGTATTAGTTCGGAGGCTGAAAAGGCTAGAAGGATAAACAGTTGGGCTAGAATGATGGTTGTGGCAAAGACTCGTTTTCGAATGGTCGGTTCTTGTTCTAGGTGGTTTTGGCTTGCTATGATTATGAGGGGTAGGAGTCAGCACGATAGAACTAGGAGTGGGGAAGAGATTTGGTCGATGGATGTTCAGGGGGTTAGGCCTTTGCCTGGGTAGTATGTGGGCGTTAGTCATTGCAGGCTGATAGTGGCGATGAGTAGGCTGTGTAGTGTGATGTTAGACCATAGGTGTTTGAGTGGGGATATAAGGGTTAGGGGTAGGAGTGCTGCGGTTGGGATGATAATTTTTAGCATCGTAGTAGGTTGAAGTTGTGAAGGTGGTCGGAGCCGTGGGTCCGGGTGGAGGCTACTAGTAGGGCTAGGCCTGTGCCAGCTTCACAGGCGGAGAATGTGAGTATAATGATTGGTAGGATGGTGGAGGATGGTGCTTGTATTTGGATGGGCCATATGGCGAGTGCTACGTACATGGATAGTATTATGCTTTCTAGACATAGTAGGGCGGAGATAAGGTGGGTTCGGTGGAAGGCTAGGCCTAGGCTGCTTAGGGTGAAGGCTGAGTAAAAGCTGAGGTGTAGGTAGGACATGAAGAAAGTTATAGGGTGTGGACTATAATTTGTTGAGCCGAAATCAACCGTCTTGGTTAGACTAACTTTCTGTTATTCTGCCCATTCTAGGCCTCCTTGGATTCATTCGTAAATCAGCCCTAGTGTAAGGAGGGACAAAAGTAGGGAGGCTCAGGCTAGGGTGGTGGTGGGGGAATCTAGTTGAGTGGCTCATGGTAGGGGGAGTAGTAGGGCAATTTCCAGGTCAAATAGGAGGAATAGGATGGCTACTAGGAAGAATCGAATGGAGAAGGGGAGTCGGGCGGATCCTAGTGGGTCGAATCCACATTCGTAGGGGGACAGTTTTTCTGGGTCAGGGTTGGTTTGGGCTAGTCAAAAGTTGAGTGCGGTTAGTAGGATGCTTAGGGTGAGAGATATAATTAGTATGAATAGAATTATGTTTATTACTCTTCTCTGGGTTTAAACCAGATTTTAAAGATTGGAAGTCTATTGTAATGAGTATACTAGAAGAGTAAGATCCTCATCAGTAGATAGAGATGTAGAGGAATAATCATACGACGTCTACGAAGTGTCAGTATCAGGCAGCTGCTTCAAATCCGAAATGGTGGTTTGATGTGAAGTGGTATTTGATTAGGCGTAGTAGACATACTAGTAGGAATGTTGAGCCAATAATTACATGTAGGCCGTGAAATCCGGTAGCGACGAAGAAGGTGGAGCCGTATACTCCGTCTGCAATGGAGAATGGTGCTTCGTAGTATTCTATGGCTTGTAGTGCTGTGAAATAGAACCCTAGAAGGACGGTTAGGGTTAGAGCGTGGATTGCCTGTTTTCGATTGGCCTCTGTAATGCTGTGGTGGGCTCATGTTACAGTCACTCCGGAGGCTAGGAGGATGGCAGTGTTTAGGAGTGGAACTTCTATGGGGTTTAGGGGTTTGATTCCTACGGGTGGTCATTGGCCTCCTAGTTCTGGGGTGGGGGCTAGACTTGAGTGGAAGAAGGCTCAGAAAAAACCTAGGAAGAAGAAGGCTTCGGATGTGATAAATAGCGCTATTCCGTAGCGTAGTCCTTTTTGTACGGTGGGGGTGTGGTGGCCTTGGAATGTGCTTTCCCGGATGATGTCTCGTCATCATTGGAATATCACTAGGGTGGTGGAGACTAGGCCTAGAATGAGGAGCTGAGGGGAGTTATGGTGGAATCATATTGTTAATCCTGAGGTGGTTAGGAGGGCTGCGGCGGCTCCTAGGATAGGTCATGGGCTGGGGTCTACTATGTGATAAGAGTGTGCTTGGTGTGCCATTGTGGGTGTTAAATATTTTCTTGTAGGTAGAGGCTTAATAGGAGTACGAAAACGTAGGCTTGGATTATAGCCACTGCTACTTCTAGGATAGTCAGTAGTAGGAGCACTAGTAGGGTTAGTAGTGAGACTGCTGGTATTGTGGAGAATAGAGCAGTTGTAGCTGTGGAGATGAGTTGGATGAGTAGGTGGCCTGCTGTGAGGTTGGCTGTAAGGCGTACTCCTAGTGCTAGTGGGCGGATTAGTAGGCTTGTTGTTTCGATTAGAATTAAGGCGGGGATTAGCGGGGTTGGAGTGCCTTCTGGGAGGAGGTGAGCTAGTGAGGCAGAAGGTTGGTTTCGTAGTCCTGTTAGCAGAGTAGCGAGTCATAGGGGGAAGGCTAGGGCTAGGTTCATGGATAGTTGTGTGGTTGGGGTAAATGTGTATGGTAGCAGGCCTAAGAGGTTGATAAGTAAAAGGAAGATTATTAGGGACGTGAGAATTAGTGCTCATTTGTGTCCTTTTTTGTCTAGGGGCATTATTAGTTGTTTTGTGATTAGGTTGACGAATCATAATTGTAGGGTTGATAGTCGGTTAGTGATTCATCGGTTATCTAGGGAAGGAATTAGAAGGGCGGGGAATATTATTGAGATAAGAATGAGTGGAATACCTAGAAGGGAGGGGCTTGAGAATTGGTCGAAAAAGCTTAGGTTCATGGTCAGGTTCAGGGGGTGGTGGTTGGGGTAGCTGGGGGCTTGCTGGATGGGGGGTTTATTGATACGAATGAAAGGAGTTTGGGTTGAATGATGAGGGAGAAGGTTAGTCATGAAATGATCATGATAAAAAATCAAGGTGCAGGGTTTAGTTGAGGCATTTCATTAAGGAGGAGGAAAATCCTCTTTCTTTAGCTTAAAAGGCTAACGCTGGTTCATAGCTTCTTAATGGTTAGGAGGTTATCAGAGAGGATCAGCTTTCGAAATTAGCGAGAGGGGTAGATTCTACTACGATTGGTATAAAGCTGTGATTAGCTCCGCAGATTTCTGAGCATTGTCCGTAGAATACTCCAGGTCGGGAGGCAAGGAAGGAGGTCTGGTTGAGGCGACCTGGAATTGCGTCGGTTTTTACACCCAGGCTTGGGACGGCTCATGAGTGCAGCACGTCGTCGGCAGTAACAATTACTCGGATTGTAGAGCTTATTGGTACTACAACGCGGTGGTCTACTTCTAATAGTCGGAAGTGTCCTAGGGGCAGGTCTGATGTTGGGATTATGTAGGAGTCGAATGTTAGGTCTTTGAGGTCGGTGTATTCGTATGTTCAGTACCATTGGTGGCCGATAGCTTTTAGGGTTAGGTCAGGTTGGTTAATTTCGTCTATTATGTATAGGATCCGTAGGGAGGGTAGGGCTAGTGTAACTAGCACTATTGCTGGGAGAATCGTTCAGACGAGTTCAATTACTTGTGCATCTACTGTGTTGGATGAGAGTTTTTCTGTGAGTATGTGGGTTAGTAGGTAGAGTACAAGGCTGCAGATTGCTAATGCGACCATTAGGGCGTGGTCGTGGAAACCTATTAGTTCTTCTATGATGGGAGAGGAGGCGTCTTGGAAGTTGAATTGTGCGTGGTTGGCCATTTTTTGGGTGTAGAGATGTGTAGGGATTTCACCTACAATTTAGTCTTGACAAGGCTATGTAATTGTTTTACTAACGTCTCTTTATGAGAAAGAAGCATAAGTGGTTTATGCGGTTGGCTTGAAACCAACATATGGGGGTTCGACTCCTTCCTTTCTTGGACTTGGACGAAGGCGGGTTCTTCGAAGGTGTGGAATGGAGGTGGGCAGCCGTGGATTCATTCGACGTTTGTGCTTGTTAGTTCTGGTTGTAGAACTTTACGTTTGGATGCGAAGGCTTCTCAGATGATGAAGACTAGTATGATTACGGCTGTCAATGAGATGAGTGACCCTACTGAGGAGATGGCATTTCATAGGGTGTAAGCGTCAGGATAGTCTGAGTATCGGCGTGGTATACCGGCTAGGCCTAGGAAGTGTTGTGGGAAGAAGGTTAGGTTTACCCCGATGAATATTACGCCGAAGTGGGCTTTGGCTCATGTTGAGTGGAGGGTGTATCCAGTGAATAGAGGGAATCAGTGTGTGAAGCCTGCTAGGATTGCGAATACTGCTCCTATTGATAAGACGTAGTGGAAGTGAGCTACTACGTAGTAAGTATCGTGTAGAGCGATGTCTAGTGAGGAGTTTGCTAGGACGATCCCTGTTAGGCCTCCGATGGTGAATAGGAAGATAAACCCTAGGGCCCATAGTATTGGGGGGTCTCATTTGATTGTGCCTCCGTGGAGTGTGGCTAGTCAGCTGAATACTTTAATGCCTGTTGGGATGGCGATAATTATAGTGGCAGATGTGAAGTATGCTCGGGTGTCTACGTCCATTCCGACTGTAAACATGTGGTGAGCTCATACGATAAATCCTAGGAATCCAATGGATAGTATGGCCCATACTATTCCTATGTAGCCGAATGGTTCTTTTTTTCCTGAGTAGTAAGTTACGACGTGAGAGATAATTCCAAATCCTGGTAGAATTAAGATGTATACTTCTGGGTGTCCGAAGAATCAGAAAAGGTGTTGGTATAGTACAGGATCTCCTCCTCCTGCGGGGTCGAAAAATGTGGTGTTGAGGTTGCGGTCTGTGAGGAGTATTGTGATCCCTGCGGCGAGGACTGGTAGGGAGAGAAGTAGGAGCACTGCGGTGATTAGGACTGATCAGACGAATAAGGGAGTTTGGTATTGTGATAGAGCAGGGGGTTTTATGTTGATTGCTGTTGTGATGAAGTTGATTGCCCCGAGGATTGAGGAAATACCAGCTAGGTGTAGTGAGAAAATTGCAAGGTCAACTGACGCTCCAGCATGGGCTAGATTACCAGCTAGTGGGGGATACACTGTTCATCCTGTTCCTACTCCTGCTTCGACTGTAGAGGATGCTAGTAGAAGGAGGAAGGATGGGGGAAGTAGTCAGAAGCTTATGTTGTTTATTCGTGGGAATGCTATGTCTGGGGCCCCGATTATTAATGGGACTAATCAATTTCCGAATCCTCCAATTATGATGGGTATAACTATGAAGAAGATTATTACGAAAGCATGGGCTGTGACGACTACGTTGTAGACTTGGTCGTCTCCTAGGAGAGCTCCGGGTTGGCCTAGTTCTGCTCGGATGAGGAGGCTTAAGGCGGTACCTACTATTCCAGCTCATGCTCCGAAGATTAGGTATAGGGTCCCGATATCTTTGTGGTTGGTTGAGAATAATCATCGGTTAATGAATGTCACAGGTAAGATGGCTGAGTGTATAAGCGTTAGGCTGTAGTCCTTTTCACAGAGGTTCAATTCCTCTTCTTATCGGCTCTGTAGTGAAGTTCATGGTGAGTTGCAAGCTCATTGATGTACACTGATTGTGTGCCGGAGTCTTAGGCAGAGGCCTGTTGGTTGAGGCATGTAGCTGTTAACTATAGAGTTATGGGATCGAAGCCCATCTGCCTAGTAAATTGAAAGGTCCTAGCTTAATTAAAGTACCTGGGTTGCATTCAGGGGATGCAGGGTAGTATCCTGCGGACTTTAGCAGAAACTAAGAGGGTTTAACTCTTGTTTAAGGCTTTGAAGGCCTTCGGTTTAAATTAATCCTAAGTTTCTTAGAGGATAGTGACGATCAGGGGGGAARTAGGAAGAAGGATGATGGACGTTGTGGCTAAGATAGCGATCAGGATGCTGGTTGGTTTGTTAGTGCGTCATTGCTTAATGTGGTTTGTGGTGTGTGGTGGGAGTGTAATTGTCGTACAGTATGCAAGGCGGAGGTAGAAGAATAGGCTTAGTAGAGATAGGAGGGATATGAGTGTGGCTGCAGGGATTATTTCTTGTTTAGTTAATTCTTGGATGATGAGTCATTTGGGTAGGAACCCTGTTAGAGGAGGGAGTCCTGCTAGGGACAGTAGAGTTAGGAGCAGTATCGCGTTGAGTGAGGGTACTTTAGTTCATGCGGTTATTAAGGTAGACAGTTTTAGTACTTTGATTGAGTTTAAAGCAAGGAAGACGGTTGCGGTTATTACAGTGTATAGGTAGAAGTTAAGAAGTGTGAGTTTAGGGTTGTAGATGATGATGATTGCTATCCATCCTAGGTGGGAGATAGAGGAGAAGGCTAAGATTTTTCGGATTTGCGTTTGGTTAAGGCCTATTCATCCGCCAATAGCCGCTGATAAGATGGCCAGGGTAGCTAGAAGGGTGGGGTTTAGTGAGGGAGAGGTCATGTATAGGAGGGTAATTGGGGGGAGCTTTATGATGGTTGATAAAAGAAGGCCGGTGGAGAGAGGGGCGCCTTGTAGTACTTCTGGGAACCAAAAGTGAAAGGGGACTAGGCCTAGTTTTATTGCGATTGCTGAAGTTAGGATTAGTCCGGAAGTGGGGTGAGATAGTTGAGTGATATCTCATTGTCCAGTGTGTCATGCGTTGGTTATGCTAGAGAATAAGACTAGGGCTGAAGCAGCTGACTGGGTTAGGAAATATTTAGTGGCTGCTTCAATGGACCGTGGGTGATGGGATTTCGAGATTAGTGGTAGGATGGCGAGTGTGTTGATTTCTAGGCCAGCTCAGGCTATGATTCAGTGGTTGCTTGAAATTGTGATAGTGGTTCCTAGGAGTAGGCTAGAAGTGAAGATTAGTTTTGCCTGGGGGTTCATTAGCAGGGGAAGGGGTTAAACCATCATTTTCGGGGTATGGGCCCGATAGCTTGATTAGCTGACCTTGCTAGAAAGTAATATAAGGGAAGTATGGAGGATTTTGATTTCTCTAGTACAGGTTCGATTCCTGTTTTTCTAAATTATAGGAAATGAGAGGATTGGTATACCTCCATGTTCACTTTATCATAGTGACCCTTGGTGTTCAGGCACATTTCCGGTAGTCTTAGATAAGGTGGTAGTCCTGCGTAGCAGATTGGTATGCTAATGTGTCAGAGGCATAGGGCAAGTGTAAGCGGTAGGAAGTTCTTTCATAGTAGGTGCATTAGCTGATCATATCGGAAGCGTGGGTAGGAGGCACGAATTCACAGGAATCCTGCGGATAGTAGCAGGACCTTTGTGGCTAGTACTACGGGGAATAGTTCTTGGGATGGGTTAAGTAGGCTTGGGTTGAGGAATAGAATGGTAGTAATAGTGTTTATGAGTATGATGTTGGCGTATTCGGCTAAGAAGAACAGGGCAAAGGGACCCGCTGCGTATTCTACGTTGAACCCAGATACTAATTCTGACTCTCCTTCTGTCAGGTCAAATGGGGCACGGTTGGTCTCAGCAAGGGTTGAGACATATCATATTATAGCAAGGGGCCAGCAAGAGAAAATGAGATATAAGGGTTCTTGGGTGACTGCAAGGGTGTTGAGGGTGTAGCTGCCGCTGAGAAGTACTACGGAAAGGAGAATGATTGCTAGGGTTACTTCGTATGAGATTGTTTGGGCTACCGCTCGTAGTGCACCGATCAGTGCGTATTTTGAATTGGAGGCTCAGCCAGATCATAGGATGGAGTAGACTGCTAAGCTTGACATGGCTAGAAGGAATAATAGGCCTAGGTTTAGGTCTGCCAATGAGAAGGGTAGGGGCAGTGGGGTTCAGATAGAGATTGCTAGGAGTAGGGCTAGTATTGGGGTTGTGATGAATAGGATGGGCGAGGAGGTTGATGGTCGGATAGGCTCTTTGATAAATAATTTCACTCCGTCTGCTAGGGGTTGTAGTAGACCGGATGGGCCTACGATGTTTGGGCCTTTCCGGTTTTGCATGTAGCTTAGGATTTTGCGCTCTACCAGTGTGAGGAAGGCTACTGCGATTAGGATTGGGAGAGCGTAGGAGAGAGCTATGACGAGGTTAATTAGTAGGGGGTAGTTGGTCATGGGTTGTTGTATAAGCTAGGGAGAGGATTTGAACCTCTGATTTAAAGGACTTAAGCCTTTTGCATTTTCCGAGCTCTGCCACGCTAGCTGGTCCTTTTCTTGGACGTGGGGTGGTGTGATAGCCTTTTGTAGTTTAGTTGGTTTCATTACTTAAGGCGAAGGCTTGCTTGTGGTATTGGCCTCACTTTTCCTATCCTTTCGTACTGGGAAGAGTTCATCATAGATAGAAACCGACCTGGATTGCTCCGGTCTGAACTCAGATCACGTAGGACTATTAATCGTTGAACAAACGAACCCTTAGTAGCGGCTGCACCACTAGGATGTCCTGATCCAACATCGAGGTCGTAAACCTCCTCGTCGATATGGACTCTCGGAGGAGATTGCGCTGTTATCCCTGGGGTAGCTTGGTCCATTGATCAATTGTATTGGGTCTGGGTACTATTAGCACGTTGAGGGGTTGCTCTCAGTTTAGAGGTGTGGTCTAATTTTTGGAGGTTTTGTTTTACTCCAAGGTCGCCCCAACCGAAAAACGCAGACCAGTATCTTATGTGTCAGTGAGCCCGATGGGTGAGTATGTGATTTAAGGTGGTTGCTGGTTTTAAAGTTCCACAGGGTCTTCTCGTCTTATGTGTTTATCCCTGCTTTTGTACAGGGAGATCAATTTCACCGATTGCCTGTAAGAGACAGTTAAGACCTCGTTTAGCCATTCATACTAGTCTCGATTTATGGGACAATTGATTGCGCTACCTTTGCACGGTTAGGATACCGCGGCCGTTGAACGTGAGTCACCGGGCAGGCATCACCTTCAATACTTGTTTGTGGTTTGCTGAAGGCTATGTTTTTGGTAAACAGTCGGGCCTTGACGGATTTGCCGAGTTCCTTTTACAGGTTTTAATCTTTCTTAATGGACGCTCCTCTGTCGGGTTAACAATGTGCTTAATACTCTGCTTGTTTGATTAGTCGTATATTGGTGATTTGTTAATAATGTGCCGATGTAAGCTTGCGTCGTAGAGGGAGGACCCAGGTTACTCATTCTAGCATTAATTCTCCTATCTAGATATAGGTTAGCCTGTTAATGGTGAGGGAGTCGTGTTGTTCTTATATTTTTGAGAGGTAGAGCTTTAACGCACTCTTTGTTGATGGCTGCTTGAGGGCCCACAGTATGTTAGGGAGATTATTACTTATCCGCTCGTGGAGATTGTATTCTTTTTTAAAGGAGCTGTCCCCCCTTTAAATTGCCCTTAATTCGCTTCATTAGGGTTTGTGTGGTTCCTTGGAGAAGAATTAAGAGTGAACTAAGATTCGTTTCACAGGCAACCAGCTATCACCCAGCTCGATTGGCTTTTCACCTCTACTAACAAGTCATCCCACTCTTTTGCCACAGAGACGGGTTCGCTCAAAATAGCTGCTCGTAAGTAGCTCGCTTGGGTTTCGGGATGGCAAACTTAAATTCATTTTGCTTGGTTTTTCTTGCTAGACCATGATGCAAAAGGTACAAGGGTTGATCTTTGCTGTTTTTAGCTTAGTTTATTTCACTAATATTTCATCTTTCCCTTACGGTACGTAGTCTCTATCGCTCCAATGGTGTCTTTTCTATCGCCTATACTAGGACTAGTAAATGCTTTAGTTGGGTGTATGGAATAGCTTTGTTATTCTAGGTCATGTCGATTGGGCTAGAGTTTGGCATCGAGACGATCTGGTGTTGGCAGACATTTTTCAGGTGTAAGCTGAATGCTTTTGTTTAAGCTACGTCTCGGTAATCTAAGTGCACCTTCCGGTACACTTACCTTGTTACGACTTACCTCATCTTTGGCTGGATGGCTTATTAATTTATGTGGGAGGGGGCGCCTATGAGGAGGGTGACGGGCGGTATGTACGTGCCCCAGGGCCGGCTTAAAGAGGGCTCGATTGTCCCACTTTACTGCTAAATCCGCCTTCCAGGGGCCATTTCAGACCCCTTTGCCGTTATGTTCTATCTTAGAAAATGTAGCCCATTGCTTCCATTCCATAGGCTATACCTTGACCTGTCGTATTAGCGTGGTTGGGCTGTTGCGCTCACTGTTTGGCTTTCAGGGTAGGTGAGCTGGAGACGGCGGTATGTAGGCTGTTTTGGCAAGGAATGGTCAGGTATATCGTGGATCATCGATTACAGAACAGGCTCCTCTAGGTGGGTTTGGGGCACCGCCAAGTCCTTAGAGTTTTAAGCGTTGGTGCTCGTAGTTCTCGGGCGGATGCTTTAGTAGGGGTAAGCATCAAGATTTAGGGCCAGGCATAGTGGGGTATCTAATCCCAGTTTGGGCCCTGGCTTTCGTGGAGTTCAATTAATCGTTGTCCTAAGATCTTCTTTGATAAGGAGGCCTTATTGGCATCTTGGGCTTGTGACAGCTCAGTTGCTTTTTAATCTTAGTTACTTGGATAGCATGTGACCACTCTTTACGCCGTTATAAAGTTAATTTGGGTCTCCTGTATGACCGCGGTGGCTGGCACAGGATTTACCAACCCTAGATTTGCTATGGCTAAGTCAAGTTTACACTCATTGCTTAATATCAACTACTGCTGAGAACCCGTGGGGGTGTGGCAAATGCAAGGCGTCTTGGGCTACATTCATGGTGAGCCTGATGCCCGCTCCTATCTACCTAATTAAGGTGTCCAGGGCATCTACACTGGAGCGCGGATACTTGCATGTATATACCTAGCAAAAACTAACAGTAAGGTTAGGACTAAGTCTTTTGTTCTTGGGTGTGTGTGGCAGCCATCTTGACATCTTCAGTGTCATGCTTTTTATAAGCTACAAGAACGTGGGGAATTTGGTTTATGATTAGTTTGTGATTTGTGATCGTTGTTTCTATTTTTGTTTGGTTTTTTCGGTGGGGTGTTGGGGTGGGTGGTAGGGAGTGGTCAGTTTTTGGGTTTTTGTTTTAGGGTGGGTTGTGGTGTGATGATGATGTTTGATTGTTATTTTTGATAGTAGAAATTATAGAGGATTGTAAATTTAAAATTGATTGATGATGAAAAATTTGGAAAATGTAGGGACATATGGTTTAATTTTTTAACAAAAAAAACAAAAAATGTCAAGATAAAAAAAGAAATGATGCGTAAAACTAGGTTTAAATGACAATTCCTAGTAAGTTAAATTATAATTAGTATGTCCGGCAACCATTACACTATCTGTTGTCTAGAGGTGATTAGCGCGCACTCCATGAATGGGGTCAAAGTGCATCAGTGCAAAGTTTGCGACGACCTTATCCATCAAACCATGACATTCTAAGTGGTAGGGGATTCATATGCGCGGCGGTCATGTGATGGACATGTCAAGAGGAAGATAACTCCTGCTCTGCACTTGAGGGGTTTATTGAAGAGACGCTAAAAAAAACAAGTGTAAGAGGTCGGTATGCCGAAGTAGGTGAAAAGGGGGAGGAGTATGCAACCGACCACTTGTACCGGTGGAGAGCAAGAAAGACGGTATTGTGGAGGTATGTTCCTGAAATTACAACCACTAGCGCAAAAGAGCAAGTTTACTAGATTTATGCGCCTGCAGTGCAATAACGTAATTCACCTATAACGTTGAGTAGCTCGGTTCTCGTGAGAAGCGCGATTAATAGATAACCATGTTCTCTGGCTTGGGAGTTCTTGAAAGCTGTTGGAAGAGAATATTACCTAGGAGGTGGGCGAATTCAGTAGACTAGGGGAATGCAAAGGTGTACAGGGACATCCCTCGTTCTCTTGGTTGGAGGTTGTGCATAACAGATAACTTCCTAAGTCTGTGGGTAACGCTTGCGGTTTGGCCGTAGGTAGGAACACTTGGGCTTTATGGTACCTGAAACAAGAATGTACCTAGAGGGTGTATAGGCCGAATGAGGTCCGTTTTGGAGATAATGTTTGGGTTTTTTATGGAGAGGCATAGCGTATGATTTGGACTATCCTACATTTCATGGACTGTCTGATGGGGCAAAGAATGTGATGCATATTATACATACCCTTATAGCATAAATAAAAATATGCTGGGGGGGGAAAGGGGGGGGGGGAGTGAAGGAGCGGAGCTAGGG